AAGCCAGTTATCGATTTCTTTTCTTCGCCTCTTCCATTGTCCTTATTTCCCTGTACCCGTGCTATATTAGTCCTAACCTTTGTGAATTGAAGACCGCGTACCTGTGCTTAAAGTACTTAAAGTAAAAGGGAGTTATGTAGTTAAAGTAGCTATACCGCTGTAAGGTAGAAATAAGCAATAAAGGCATAGCTCGATAGACCTATTCGGAAGCCATACCTATGCCTTCCTCACTGCACTGGAATAGATAGGTATTTAAAGTAAAAAGCCCGACCTAGGCCTGAAAAGGCTTATACGCTACTTCTTACTTACAGGAATCCGTTCTATCTCTCGTGTGCCTATAAGAGTTTCATTCGATTTTAACTACTCCGGACTCTTTTTATAAGAAAGAAAGTAAGCGCATCCTGCCCCGGGACAGTAGGTCGGATTGCCTAAACTAACCAATACTACTTGCCATTCAAAAGAGTCAACTAAAGCTAAAGGTAAATACTTAAAAGAATTTTCGTATGTAATGAACAGACTTTGATCGAAGATAGCCGAATTGGCGCGAACAAAATCCTTTCTCTTAAACTTTGCTTTTGCATTAGGTCACAATTCCCCCAAAAAAAGAAATCGAAGTCGGAGATGGCTTCAGCAGGATCCATTCTTTGTATTGGGCAAACATTTGTGGTAGGTTAGTTGATGCCCTCCCTTTCTTTCCAGGCTGGCGATAGTAGGGGATAGGAAGCCAATAGGGCAGGCAAGAGTTGCATAGGTCGCCATAACCAGCCAGCTCAAGGAAGATCACATAGAATAGCTAAGGTGCGAGTCTTCTATTCTATATGGGTAGGTACTTCCCCACGGAAGAGCTCTGCTATCACCTAAAAGACTGCAATTAGCCTATCGGATAGAACTATTTCTGAGGATTTTACTTTAGTAAATAATTCATGGATAAAACATTCACACCTTGGTAGGTTGGCTCCCCACTTTAGGTTTACAGGCTTTGTTACCGGACCGGCCGGTGTATAAAAAGGGGGAAGTTTCTGGGTAGGTTTCCCGATTCAGGTAGATGCAGCTACGGACTTACTAGAGCTACTACGCATTCTAGAATTGAGGGAAGGAAAACGAAAAGAAGGCAGAAAAGGACTGTCTGAATCTTTCTAAACTAGCAGAAGACATGAAAGTCACTAAACAGCGCTTTGAAACTATTAACTTTGGGCATAGAAAGCTTTCGGGTACCAAAGTGAGACAGTGATCCCTACGCCCTGAACTAACTGCCCGAGGGCCCACCTATGCTACTACCAAGCAAGGGAAATTTTTTTCTTTTTATGATGGAAAAGAGTGAGTTGCCGGGGTAGGGGAATTCGTTTCCAAAGAATATTCAGGGAAGGATCATTGAGCAAGCTTTGAAGGTCACAGGCTACTAAGAAGACGGGCCTGCGGGATAGGGACCGAAAGGGCTTAGTAGAGTTGCCTGAGAATAGAAGAAGTACTTTTCTTCAGAAAGAATTCCGGAGCGGTAACCTGTGCGTTCGGGGACAGTAGAGGTGACCTCACAATTATTGCTGTCGAAGGCTACGCACCTTGAGCGCTTCCGCCGGGACGGAGATTCCCTTTCAAACCCTTAGCCCTCTAATAATCGATTTTCTCCTATGCTTAGAAGAAAAAAGTCTCTCTTCTGACCTTGTTTTCGCTCAGGATGCGCCTATTCCGGGACGTTCAACGCAGCGAGGGGATGAAGTTAAGCGCAGAGAGCATCGTTAAGTAGATAAGTAAGGGCGGTGCTTATAGCATAGGATAAAGGTGCATTCAATCCTGCTCTCACCAGCCTGTGCTGGGAGTACACTTCATTAAGTACCATTTTTGTCACCATAATAGGCCTAGTCTTCCTTCTCTGCTCACTAGGAGTTTGAAAGCTTCAGTCTTCACAGTCCTAGGCACATTAGAATGGATAGCACTGGTCGGAGGTGATCTAGGCCAAGCCCTTCTCCGTTCTCTGTATGACTTCAAGGTTTGGTCACCGGCATTCTTAGTCTGCTTTGATAGAACCCGGAATGGTAGAGAGAGCTCCTTTCTTTTTCATCTGACCCAGGGGAAAATTCTCTTTATTTGTCTCTCAATAGGCGAAGCAAAACTCCGCTCAAGCCAACCTCTTCCTTCCCCACGAACCATGGATTATTATCCCAAGAGGGGGCCCCGGGCGACCTATTGAGTTAAGATTAAGATAGAGAATTTCCTTTTTTCTTTCAAGCTGCTCATTTCACACAAATCCTGTCGCACAAGCAAGCCCTTATTCATTGGCTGAGGCGAACGGGCGCTTAAGGAAAGGCTACTTCTTTATGAGCATAATACCATAAATCTATAGGTCCAAGTAGACTGCAATTAGTGCCTCTAGCCCAATGTTGGACAGTCTAAGTTCTTTTTAAACGAAATAAACTAGTCCATCTATAGTGGTCGGAGGAATCTGTCTTCTAACAAGAAATGGTTATGAACTGACAAGGATCAATGCACCTCCTACTCCTTCCACGGAACAGCAACGGAAAAGGCTAATGCCTGGTAAACATGTAGAAAAGAGAGTTTAGAAGGCCTTTAGGGGCGCTGTTTTCATCCAACTAGAAATATCTAAAGATAAGAAAGCGACTTCTCATTTTCTGTCATGAATAGGAAGTGAGATGATGACAATGCGGCTGGGACAAATCCATATTAAGAACCTTTTTCTATAATAGAAATGGATCCTGACCCGAAAATGAGGACCTCATAATTTGAATTAGATGCCGATTTACTTTCATTCCAGTAGTATCCGTTTGCTTGTTTTTTTGGGTTGGTTGGAGTGCTTTAATCAGACTTGACCGAGTATATCATGTTGGGATCTTCACCATGAATGATCCTCCGAGCGAAGCATCTCATGGCACACCATTGATCAATAAATATAAATAGAATATACGGCCCCATTCCTATCAGCGTGAAATGACATTCAATCAGTCCTCTCCTCCGCTCTCTCTGCCCCTGGCTTCTACTTACTTTCACATACCTTCTGGCCTCAGTCGTTGACTTTGCCCCTTCCGCTCCTCCATTTAACAAGCAATTTAGTGGTTGTTCGCTCCTAAACGAAACTTTTTGGACTGCGGCTTTGATAGCGCTTTGTCAATGAGAGATATCATATCGTGGTAGAGCCCCTATCCGTGTTTTGAAAAATCCCTTTAGGGTGTCATCTACTGGCTGACTGCACACTGCCTTCTGCCTTACTATGGCTTTTATAAATCCCTCTTTTTATCACTCTATAGAAAGAACATCCCATACCATACATACTTGCTTGCCCTAATCGAATGTTATCCTTTCCTCCTTCCCCTTCAGGAAGGAATTTCATAGAATGCCGTCTTTTCCAACTCCCTTTCTTCCCGTCTCAGTCATCTCTCTTACCTGAACATAGAATATAAGGGAAGATATCCTATCATCGTTCAATAGCTTTGATAAGAGACAGAGAACAAGAAAAGGGGTTAGTGAGAACAGTCTCTTAGGAGTTCCCCCTTATGAGCCCGAAAGCCATATGAACGAAAGCAAGCAAAAAAGGAAAGCAGACAAAAGGGTATCACTCTAGAATAAAAGATTTACCAGGCAATCGAAATTATCAAATCCCTGGATGTTGGGAAAGAGCAGACTTTCCTCCTTTCGAGGCATACTACTATCTCAGTTTATCTCATTTTACGGTCAGATCGATCCCTTATCTTATGGAATTGAAGGGAGTGGGCCCTTCTCTTTATCGATGAATAAGGGAGAGGGTTCGACTAATTGATCAGGAATTCAATAATAGATATTTTTTGTGGCTTGCTGGATCAGAGATAGGGGTAAGGCTATAACAAAATCAATTGAAAAAACAGAGTGATATGAAACTTTCCAATCAAGGAGGATGGACAATTTCAATGGAAAATCCCCCGGACATTTTTTGAATCTGAATCGAAAAGTAAGGGTTTAGGCGACTCGTCAATCAAGAATAAGGGATTTACCGCTATTGATATCCCAGGCTGCCTCCCTCCACTCTGCCCACTCGCTCCTTGTTCTTTTTGGTCACTTTGACATAGTGCTGGACGTAAACAGTCTTTGCTTAGCCTTCAATTCCTCAAGCTCAGGCTGGACCGAAGATTCATTTGAAGTCGGCGTCCTTCTAGAACCTTTCCCCCAAGACCAAGCAATGGACGATCTTGCTACTTGTCGAACCCAAAGCGCAGCCATAGAACTAGAACTCTTTTCCCGGATACAGAGTCTTGAGTCGGAGATTGCCGGGTGTGCGCTTCTAGCTCGTACATTCCCTTAAGTATGCTGACAGGGTCGGACGCCCTTGGGCAATATGCCAAAGAATCAGATTCTCACTCTGGAGTCCCGAGCTTCTTGAAGCCCGGATTTCGCTACACCTTCTTCTACTAGTCCCAGTTTATGGTCCCGGCCCTATTACGCCAACAGCTCCCACTCGTGAAACATATGCTATATCAGGATTTTATCCATCAGACACCAAGCAAAGCACCTTTTTGCATGAGGATCAATCTATTTACATATTTAATGATGCAACTCATTCAGCAGTGGGAGACTTCCACGACATGTATTGGTCAGTCATTGTCATTCCAGACATTCATTCGTAAATACATTGGATGTCCGGGCATCAAAAACGAAGTAGCTAGCAAGGCTAGTGAGGTTTGGAAGATAGCGGAGAAAGGTCGGCTTTGGTCCTCTATTCCGGCAGCAAGTTTTAAAGATCTTCTGGACTTTATTATGAACTCAGAGGAGGAATTCCAGGTGGCCCTTTTTTGAACTCTGGTGTGGAACATATGGAAGGCTAGGAACACTTTGTTGTTTGAACAACACGATACTCCTGCTGCTCAGATCTATTCCAGATCCATCGCCCTTGTCACTGAATTCTTGGCCGCTCACTCACAACCAATTTCACCTCCTGGTTCTCAGTTCCCTGCTAAATGGTCTCCACCCCCTCTCCTAGGCTTAAGATCACCGTGGACGGTGCTTGAAAAAATCAGGAAGCTGCAATTGGAATCATTGTCCGAGACAGTGATGGTGCTGTTATTCATTCGGTCTCTTCTCCATGTTCAGGAATTACTGATGTTGAACATATTGAACTTCAAGCTATAATTTCTGGACTTGAAGTGGCTATGGAAGCTGGCTATTCAAATGTCGTACTGGAATCAGATTCTCTTATCACAATCAGCAAGCTAAAGGTTCCTGATGACCCTTAGGGAATTTTGTAGCCAAGGCTAAAGAACTCATGTCTCAGATTCACTCTCTTTCCTTATCCTTTGTAAAACGCACAGCAAATGTTCCTGCACATTTACTTGCTAAACTAGGTCTTAGAGAAAGATCTAGGAGATCTTGGGGATCCTCCCCAACCTCTGATGTAAGCTCTGCTGTTCTAGCAGACCTCATTACTTAATGGAATCCTACTTTTTTCCTCAAAAAAAAAGAGAAGAAGAAGCTAGAATAGTGAATAGGTCACTCACTGATTCGATAGAGAAGGAGTAGGCAACTAACTTGAACTGGCGACTGAACAGTCTGATGTCTCAGAATTCTATGCCGTTGCGTAATAGAAAAGGATACCTAGGCTTTTCGCTTCGTCAGATGCTTTCGCGGTAGCAGATGCTTAGATGCTTGCGCTGAACCCTTCTTATCTTAAAGGTGCATCTTTCTCTGCCTTAGTCGGTGCACCCTTTCCTTCCTTTTCTGCTTGAGAGTATAAAGTCAAAGCAAAATTCTTCCACTCCGCAAAGACAAATGAAAACTAGGCTAGTGAAACATACTTCTAGCGTTGTCGCTGGGAAGCGGATAGTTAGACCGAGTTCATAACTTGGCTTTAGGGATGCCGGTAGGCTATCCTTCCTTTATTCCGGGAGAGACTTTCGATCAGGTTGAACGAAAGATCTGTCTAGTACCAGATCTTAAACGGAGAAAGCCTAGAAAACTGGACAATAGGAACTGATCTGGAAGTAGAATTAACAGCTGAAGGAAGGAAAAAGCTATATTCCTTTTTTCCAGAGCGAGATCCAGTTGCTGGACCTGGACCATCAGTAGCATCTCGACCAGCAAAAGAAAAACCTTCCTTACGTTCTTTACTTTGATGGAACTAGCGGGGCAACTTTATCAAATCTCGTCCCTAGGAGACCGAAGAGAGTTTCCTACTGTAAAGGAAAATCCCCGAAGTTTAGTTTAGTTATCACAATCTCTCTTACTATAAGAGAAAAAAACTCTTTCTTGCTTTCAGCACCTTCCCTTTTTCACTATTCCGAATTTAACGGCTATTGGCGGATCTAAAGATTCTGGGCATCTGAGAACAACCCCTTATTCTTCAATCGCAAACCAACACCTATTTTGATTCACTTGAGAAGAGCGCATTCTTGAGATGCTCAAGATGGACTGGACTGGCTCAAGGGTTAACTAAGATCTCTTCTTCCTAAGCTTATCTTTCTCTTTCATGCTTAAGCGAATCGGCTTATCATATCAGGATGAATGTGCAGCTTTTTCTTCTTATATTCTATAATGCATACCCCTTCCTCATTCACTATGTCATGTCACTTCCTCCCTCACATACTATTGATGCAAACAATTTGATCTTTCAAAGACCAAAAGACGCGTCCTAAAAGCCTTTCTCTATTCTCGTTCTCGAAAAACCAATCGTCCAATGTTGTTAGCCAGTGTACATGAGAAGAGGCTGGAACATCACTTGATGACAGGGTTGATCAAGAGACCGAAGCCAGTGAGTTTGCGTACTCGAGTGATTGGTGAAGAGTACTTCGCTTTGTAAAGAGCATCTTCTTAAGCAAAGTGTTGAGTCCACCGGCCTGGATGCAGCTCTTTTCTTTTGCCTTATGCCTTAGGAAAGAGAGATCGAGACAAACTTTTACAACGATTCTGGAATGACACTGACAGAGCGCTCAAAGCAGATTTTTTTCCAGAGGGTTAGTGGCTTAAAGAGCATTCCACTCAACAGAGTTACATAAAAAGGATCAGACGAAAGACTCATCATAGTAAAATACTTCTTTCAGATCACGGGAAAAAGGCCACGCGAACAAATCATGATAAGCTGCATAACCAGAGACAGGTAATCAGAAGTAGAGGACCGAATGAAAAGAGAAAACCTGCCAATAGAGCGGAATAAGCCTTTGATACTCTATTTGACGATACCAGGAAGTCCGTCTTCTCGGCTGAATGGATTGATTATTCATCAACGGGCCAATGAAAAGCGGCTTAGAAGCATCAAGGGCTAGCTAGGTCGTTAAAATCGTTACGGAGATTCGCCCTACCCACTTCCTCCGGTAGGGCCGTCTTCCAGGGTTCATCCTATAGCTACTTAGGATCCGATCTATAGCGCGCCACCCAATTACGGCTACCTGCAGCGGTCTGCCCTTGCACTGAACATCTACATAAAGATGGTGAGTGGTTAGGAGTTGTATGTGACCATCGATCGGCCTTTTCTTTCCGGAAGAATTTCCATGGGTTTCACCGGGTGGCAAGGGGCGGAAGAGGGTC